TATCTTTTTACCAGTAATAGGGATTGGTATTTACCCGGATTTCGTTCTTTCATTATCAGTTGACAAGGTCGAAACTATTCTATCTAATTTTTTTGATAAATAGTTTACTTAAGATAATAAAAAATGAATTGTAAACCGAATTATTCCGAACCCTTTGAATCACTACAATCTGGATTCAAAGGGTTCTCGTCAGCTTACACGAAGTTTTCTTATATATAGTCCTACACCTAACTGTATTAGTCACGCCCTTTCTGCAATTCAATTAGAGGTTAAATGAACCATAACTATGTAACCCTATTCCTAATAGATTAACCCCAAAATAGCATATCCAAATTATTAGAAACCCCATAGAAGCCACAATTGCCGAATTTTCACCTTGTAAATTTGCCTTTGTTCGCGTATGTAAATAAATCGCAAATATGGTCCAAGTAATAAATGCCCAAGTTTCTTTTGGGTCCCAATTCCAATATGATCCCCATGCCTCATTAGCCCATACTGCTCCCGAAAGAATACCTATGGTTAAAAAGATAAAACCTAGACTAATAACACGATAACCCCAATCATCCAATTGTTGAATCAATCGATACTTGTAATAATTCCTATGAGAAAGAAATGAAGTATTTTTTACAATATTGTTTATTTTATTTGTGTATTTGGTCTCATTAAAGTAAACTAACTCATTTAATTTTAATAAATGGTTGCTTTTATGAAGAATACTTATGTCTTTTCGAAATGTAATGACTAAAAGAGCTATTGATAATAATGATCCACATAAAAGAGCTGCATAGCCCAATACCATCATGCTTACATGCATCATCAACCATTGGGATTGTAAAGCAGGTACTAATATTGCGGATTGATGCATTTCAGTTAAAAGACCCGAAGTAGCAAAGCCTTGGGTAAAAATAGCACTTGGCGCGGTTATTGCGCTTAAATTATTTTTATGTTTTTGAAAATACGGAAGCATATTAATACTGGATAAACTCCACGAAAGAAAAATTAATGATTCATATAAATCACTTAATGGAAAATGTCGCGAATAAATCCACCGCGTGATTAATAATCCGGTTATACAGAAAAAGCTCGCTATCATGCCCTTTTCGGATGAATCATCTAGTCCTCCGATTTCATCCACTAATAAGGTTATAAAATATAGTGTAATTAAAATTGAAATAATAGAAAAGGATATATGAGTTAATATATGTTCGAAAGTCGAAAAAATCATATTAATATTATATATATTTTTTTAAGGGGGGAGTACCTTAATTATAATTACGGAATGCAGGGAGTTTAATTTCTGGAATTACTTAATAGGACTTAGTCTATCTCTTTTATTTTAGAAGTTTTAGAAGATAGATCCCATGCCGCCACTCGGACTCGAACCGAGATGCTCTAGCACTGCTTCCTAAGAGCAGCGTGTCTACCGATTTCACCATAGCGGCTTGCTCAAAATTATAATAACCTATTCATACTCAATCGTCGAGATTGAAGTAGTCAATTCATATTTAGGAATGATTAAAATTTAAAATTTAGGAATACAACGTCATTTAAATATGTGTTCACTAATAGAGTATATTTATCTGATTTTAGAATGTCAGTTATATTTAACTTAATAAAATAATAAGCTTACGCACAGTTTATCCTCTGTGGGAATAAGACTTTTTTGTTCTATCCCTAGATCCTAGATAGTTCTAGGGATAGAACAAAAAAGTCATTCAGTTCTTATTCCGATTATTCCAATGTTTGATTATTTATTTGTCGGCACAAAAAAACTTTTTGAATTCCCGGTCAAAAGAGATTTCGATAATGAAAAAGCTTTTAACGCTGCCCAATATCCCTTCTTTTTCCAAGAATTTTTACGAATCCGCTTTTTTGACATAGAAGTACGTTTTTTTGGAACTGCCATTCAAAAATCAAGAGATTACTCATTGTTATAGTTGGATGTGAAAGACATCTATCTAGTATTAATATAATATTAAATATTCAATAAAAACGAATCTTTATTTACTATTGATTATCCATCTAGTTCTTTATTTAGATAATACTACTTTGCTATAAAAAAGGCGAAAAAAGATTATATGTCATTAATTTTTTTTTTTACATTTATATTACATATAATTAATAAATTACCGGACAAAAAAAACGAATTCATACTATACTAATGGATTTCTTTATATCCTCATAGTAAAAGCTCTATAGCTATAGTATCCAACGTACTATAGAAATAAAAAGAAATAAAATTGGTTAAAGTTAAAAAAGCTTTTTTTTTCTGGATCTCCCGAAATAGCTTTAAATATAGAACCATATTACTTAATAAATAATAAATAACTATTCACTTTGCACTAGTAAGGGTGATATCATTTAATCAATTGTAACTTCTTGATTTGAACGATTTGGTAAAGAATAAGACTACTTAAGAAGATTAAATTTTGGTCTTGCATCTCTAATCTATATATATTTTTTTTCCTTTTTTTTTTGCGAAAGAGAGAAGATCCGGTGAATCGGAAAGAATTAATTTAAAATGAAAAAGGTTTTTCTTATGGAACATACATATCCATATGCATGGATCATACCTTTCGTTCCACTTACAGTTCCTGTCTTAATCGGAGTCGGGCTTCTCTTTTTTCCGACGGCAACAAAAAATCTTCGTCGCATGTGGGCTTTTCCTAGTGTTTTATTATTAAGTATAGTTATGATTTGTTCTGCAGATCTGGCTATTCAGCAAATAAATAGCAATTTCATATATCAATATGTATGGTCTTGGACTATTAATAATGATTTTTCTTTAGAGTTCGGCCACTTGATCGACCCACTTACTTCTATTATGTTAATATTAATTACTACTGTTGGAATTCTGGTTTTGATTTATAGTGATAATTATATGTCTCATGATCAAGGATATTTAAGATTTTTTGCTTATATGAGTTTTTTCAATACTTCCATGCTGGGATTAGTTACGAGTTCAAATTTGATACAAATTTATATTTTTTGGGAATTAGTTGGAATGTGCTCATATCTATTAATAGGTTTTTGGTTCACACGACCTATTGCTGCAAATGCTTGTCAAAAAGCTTTTGTAACTAATCGTATAGGAGATTTTGGTTTATTTTTAGGAATCTTAGGTCTTTATTGGATAACAGGTAGTTTTGAATTTCAGGATTTGTTCGAAATATTCAATAACTTAAGTTATAATAATGATAATGCGTTTACTTTTTTAGTTTATAATTTATGCGTTTTTCTAGTATTTTCCGGTGCAATTGCTAAATCGGCACAATTCCCCCTTCATGTATGGTTACCTGATGCCATGGAAGGGCCTACCCCTATTTCGGCTCTGATTCATGCTGCTACGATGGTAGCAGCGGGCATTTTTCTTGTCGCTCGTCTTCTTCCTCTTTTCATAGGAATACCCTACATAATGAATTTTATATCTTTAATAAGTATAATAACAGTACTATTAGGAGCTACTTTGGCTCTTGCTCAAAAAGATATTAAGAGAAGTTTAGCCTATTCTACAATGTCTCAATTGGGTTATATGATGTTAGCTTTAGGTATGGGGTCATATCGAGCTGCTTTATTTCATTTGATTACTCATGCTTACTCTAAAGCATTATTGTTTTTAGGATCTGGATCAATTATTCATTCAATGGAAGCTATTGTTGGATATTCTCCAGATAAAAGTCAGAATATGGTTCTTATGGGCGGTTTAACAAAACATGTCCCAATTACAAAAACAGCTTTTTTATTAGGTACACTTTCTCTTTGTGGTATTCCCCCACTTGCTTGTTTTTGGTCCAAAGATGAAATTCTTAATGATACTTGGTTGTATTCACCACTTTTCGGAATAATAGCTTGTTCCACAGCCGGGTTAACTGCATTTTATATGTTTCGAATTTATTTACTTACTTTTGAAGGGCATTTAAATACTAATTTTCAAAATTACAGTGGAAAACAAATGGGAATGAGTCCATTTTATTCAGTATCTCTATGGGGAAAAGAAGGCTTAAAAAAAAAATATATATATATAAGTTTATTAACTTTATTAATAATGAATAATAATGAGAAGGCTTCTTTTTTTTCTAAGACGGCATACCAAAACCAAATTTATAATATGGTAAAAACCATCAACCAACCCTTTATTATTCATTTAAAAACTTGTAAAAAAAAAAGTTTTTTATATCCCCATGAATCAGATAATACTATGTTATTCTCTTTGCTTGTATTGGTTCTATTTACCTTGTTCGTGGGATCCCTGGCACTTCCTTTGAATCAAGAAGGAATGGGTTTGGATATATTATCAAAATGGTTAACTCCGTCTATAAATCTTTTACATAAAAATTTGACTGATTCGGTGGATTGGTATGAATTTTTTTCAAATGCTATTTTTTCAGTCAGTCTAGCATGTTTTGGAATACTTATAGCATCCCTTTTATATAAGCCCCTTTATTCATCTTTACAAAATTTTAATTTAAAAAATGAATTTTTAAAAAGGGGTCAGACGCACTTTTGGGGAGACAAACTAATAAATATAATATATAGTTGGTCATATAATCGTGGTTACATAGATGCTTTTTATGCAACATCTTTTACTAAGGGTCTAAGAGGATTAGCTGAATTAACTAATTTTTTTGATAGACGAGTAATTGATGGAATTACGAATGGCGTTGGTATTACGAGTTTCTTTGTAGGAGAGGGCATAAAATATATAGGAGGAGGGCGTATCTCTTATTATCTTTTCTTCTATTTATCTTTTGTCTCAATATTTCTTTATCTTATTTATCTTTTGTAATTGCTTAGATTCTTTTCTTTTTGGTCTTTGGTATGAACCCATTGATTATACAGTTCATAAGAGAAGTGATTTTCCATTGTATTTGTGTACAAAGTAATTTTTCTTTGTATCATTTCCAAAAAAGTTGACAAACTGGATGGATACGTAAAAGATATTCTTTGGTTGCCATCACTTCGACATGTGTAAAAAATATATTGTGACGTTTCATTTCTTA